AACTACACAACGCAAATTTTGCTATTGTTAGCTATTGTTATTGTCTTGGATCCACAATTAATCCTAAGGATCCCTAGATTTGTGTATTTTTTTACATCCAGTAGTTTTGGACATGGGTCGAGCCAAGTATCACAACTCTTTATACCCATTTCTACCCATCTGGTATATTGTCCTTTTCTTTCCGTGTTGAAATAGAAAGTTATTAATAGACGAGATTTTCAAAAAAAAAAATGCTTCTTCCTATTTCTGGAAGAAAAGAAAGATTTCTTTACTCGATACAAATTTGACATAACATGATAAAGTTTTATTTTATTTCTATTTAATTATTTCATTTAGTAATTTAGTAGAATTATTATTAATTAATAATTTATTAATTAATTTTTATTTAATTATTATTTAGAATTAATTAATTATTGTAATTGAAATAAGGTTTCCATTATAACCATATATAGTGATATAGTGAAATGATATTCCAGGTTCTTTTAAAATAAAACCAAAAGAAATTTTTTTTCAATACCCACTCTTTGATTTCTATGTTCTTTATTTTTATTAGTTTTAGTTAAGTTAAGAATTCGAGTGATTGGGTCTGTCTATTTATTCTGAGAGGAAATGAAATATTCAAATGATTTTTCATCAAATGACTATTCATCTATTTATTTTGATGTAACTAGTGGAAGGAAAGATCTATGGAAAAATGGTGGTTCAATTTGATGTTATCCAATGGAGGGATAGAATCTAGGTGTCGGCTAAGTAAATCAATGGATAGTCTTGATCCTCTTGAGAATACCCGTGTAAGTGAACACCTCGTTCTAAATGATACAGAAAAAAACATTTTGAGTTGTAGTACTCGTGATAATAGGAATGTTGATCGTTTAGTTGGCGTGGGGGATATTCGGACTTTCAGCGCGGATGACACTTTTTTGGTTCGGGATAGTAATAATAGAGACAGTTATTCGATATATTTGGATATTGAAAATCAAGTTTTTGAGATTGACAATGATCATTTTTTTCTTAATGAATTAGAAAGTTCTTTTTATAGTTATTGGAATTCTAGTTATTTGAATAATGGACCTAGGAGTGCTGACTCCCGCTATGATCATTATATGTATGATACTAATTATAGTTGGAATAATTACATCAACAGTTGCATTGATAGTTATCTTCGTTCTCAAATCTGGATTGATAGTTATATTTTAAGTAGTAGTGAACATTATAATGAAAGTTACCTTTATAATCACATTTGTGATCAAAGCAGAAATTGTAGTGAAAATAAGAGTTCCGGTCTAAGAACTGGCACAAATAGTATCGATTTAACTCTAAGAGAAAGTTCTAATGATCTTGATGTAACTCAAAAATATAGGCATTTGTGGGTTCAATGTGAAATTTGTTATGGATTAAATTATAAGAAATTTTTGAAATCACGAATGGATATTTGTGAACAATGTGGATATCATTTGAAAATGAGTAGTTCAGATAGAATTGAACTTTCGATTGATCCAGGCACGTGGAATCCTATGGATGAAGACATGCTATCTCTGGATCCCATTGAATTTCATTCGGAGGAAGAACCCTATAAAGATCGTATTGATTCTTATCAAAAAAAGACAGGATTAACTGAGGCTGTTCAAACAGGTATAGGCCAACTCAACGGCATTCCCGTAGCAATTGGGGTTATGGACTTTCAGTTTATGGGGGGTAGTATGGGATCCGTAGTAGGCGAGAAAATCACTCGTTTGATCGAGTATGCTGCCAATAAACTTTTACCTCTTATTCTAGTGTGTGCTTCCGGAGGAGCACGAATGCAAGAAGGAAGTTTGAGCTTGATGCAAATGGCTAAAATATCTTCTGCTTTATATGATTATCAATCGAATAAAAAGTTATTTTATATATCAATTCTTACATCTCCTACGACTGGCGGGGTGACTGCTAGTTTTGCTATGTTGGGGGATATCATTATTGTTGAACCGAACGCCTATATTGCATTTGCAGGTAAAAGAGTAATTGAACAAACATTGAATAAGACAGTACCTGAGGGTTCACAAGCGGCTGAATTTTTATTCCATAAGGGCTTATTCGATCTAATCGTACCACGTAATCTGTTAAAAAGTGTTCTGAATGAATTATTTCAGCTTCACGCGTTCTTTCCTTTGAATCATAACTCAAGTATAGCTTTAAGTTAATTAAATGAATTCCATTTTTGGGGTTCTAGTGAACAAGTATTTGTTTATCGATTTATCAAAAAAAATTGGAAAAATCCAACGAATGGTTTTTTGTGACATAAGAAGAATTTGTAGAATTGTAGAAAGAATCATGTAGATAATTACTGATATTCTTGATTACTAAGTTGGAAATGAAACCTCTATCAACTAGCAACAAGCTAAAAGAACGAAATTATTTTTTCCGCGAAATTCAATTGGGTAATGAAAATAATAAATAAAAAAATTTCATCTTATTTTCTTACCTTCGGATTATAACGAAATTTTCGGTAATTTACAATTTATTTGCATTTATAAGTGGAAGAAACTCTTTATTATTTATTACATTAGTTTATTACAATTACATTACTTTATTAAAATTAAAGTTATAAAACAAGAAAAAGATATTTAAAGAATAACAAAGAAAAAAAGAAGTGGAAGTGGATTATCATTTATATCTATATATTTCATGTAGAAAACTGAATAAGCTCATTTAATTAGTTCTAGATTCCTTGCACTTTCATTCTATAATACTTATTTAATACTTAAACTTAGATTCACTTCGATATACTAAAATTATACTATATTAGATATACTATATACGAATTAGAATACGAATTCTAATAATTAGAAGATATCTTTCTCTTTTTAACAATAATAATATAGAATATAGTAAGTAAAAAGATTAATATAACAATAAATAACAGATACAAATATTCAATCGGGGGTGCCCAGCCTATGACAATTCTTAACAATTTACCCTCTATTTTTGTGCCTTTAGTAGGCTTAGTCTTTCCGGCAATTGCAATGGCTTCCTTATCTCTTCATGTTCAAAAAAACAAGATTTTTTAGATTCGATGAAAGAAAGTTTTACTTTTTTTTTCAAGACCTATACTTGAATCATAACAGAAATATCCGTTTTAGATATATATTTAGTATATCTATGGTATAACATTAAAAAAAAATGACAACGATAAAAGAAGGGTTTTTTATGCAGGCGTGAATATGATATTTTTTTATGCAGACGTGAATATGATATATTAATAAATGAGCCATTTGAAAATCAATCAAGATTGGAGTAGATGCCTGAAATAAACGCAAAGTAAAAATATCCGTATGCGCGTAGATAGGGGATCGTACGAGAGTGCTTCATTTTAGTATTTTAGACTAACAAATTGGATGAATTCCTCCCCAAAATGCACATCAGAATGGTGCGAGTTGATGAAAGTTACTTCGGAAACAAAAAAAGTAAAGTAAAATTTATGCGGGCTAGTCTCTCACTTCCAATAAAATGCAACCGGATCTAGTATGAGTTGGCGATCAGAACATATATGGATAGAACTTATAGTGGGGTCTCGAAAAACAAGTAATTTCTGTTGGGCTTTTATACTTTTTTTAGGTTCATTGGGGTTTTTATTGGTTGGAATTTCCAGTTACCTTGACAGAAATTTGATATCTTTATTTCCGTCTCAGGAAATCGTTTTTTTTCCCCAAGGGATCGTGATGTCTTTTTATGGGATCGCTGGTCTATTTATTAGCTCTTATTTGTGGTGTACAATTTCATGGAATGTGGGTAGCGGTTATGATCGATTCGATAGAAAAGAAGGAATCGTGTGTATGTTTCGTTGGGGATTTCCTGGAAAAAATCGGCGCATCTTACTCCGATTTCTTATGAAAGATATTCAGTCTATCAGAATAGAAGTTCAAGAGGGTATTTATGCTCGGCGTGTCCTTTATATGGAAATCAGAGGCCAGGGGGTCATTCCTTTGATTCGTACTGATGAAAATTTGACTCCACGAGAAGTTGAGCAAAAAGCTGCGGAATTGTCTTCTTTTTTGCGCGTACCAATTGAAGTAGTTTGAAATGAACTGAAAACTGAAGAATAAACATTTGTCTTACGAGGAGGCCAGGAGGCCTTTCTTTTGCTTTTTTTGTTTCTAGAGTATAACTTAACTGAAGTTTCTCCACAATACTGATGAAGCAAAGAAGACGTATATTATATAATATACTCAACAATACAATGAAATATACTAAACAATACATTTTTTTTATCAGTCATGTATTCTTTCGTTTTTTAGACTATGATTCTGTAATTTTTTCGAAATTCAAAGACTAACTAACCACTGGACTAATAAAAAAAATAGATAATAAATTTAGATATTTAGATATAGAAGTTCGACGTCTTGTAATAGAACTTATGCTGGATAGAAATAGTAGATCGTCTAGAGTCGACGAATGAGACGGGGTTCGGTCAAAATTTACAGACAAAAAAATGAAAAAAAAAAAAGCATTCATTCCCCTTTTATATCTTACATCGATAGTATTTTTGCCCCGGTGGATCTCTTTTTCATTTAATAAAAGTCTGGAATCTTGGGTTACTAATTGGTGGAATACTAGTAAATCTGAAACTTTTTTAAGTGATATTCAAGAAAAGAGTATTCTAGCGAACTTCATAGAATTCGAGGAACTCTTCCTATTGGACGAAATGCTAAAGGAATACCCGGAAACACATTTACAAAGGTTTCGTATCGGAAGAATCCACAAAGAAACGATTCAATTGATCAAGATGTATAATGAAGATAGTATCCATATGATTTTGCACTTCTCGACAAATTTACTCTGTTTCGTTATTCTAAGTGGTTATTCTATTCTAGGTAATGAAGAACTTATTATTCTTAATTCTTGGGTTCAAGAATTCCTATATAATTTAAGCGACACAATAAAAGCCTTTTCTATTCTTTTATTAACCGACTTATGTATAGGATTCCACTCACCTCATGGTTGGGAACTAATGATTGGCTCTGTCTACAAAGATTTTGGATTTGCTCATAATGATCAAATTATATCTGGCCTTGTTTCCACTTTTCCAGTCATTTTGGATACAATTTTTAAATATTGGATCTTCCGTTATTTAAATCGTGTATCTCCATCACTTGTAGTAATTTATCATTCAATGAATAACTGAAAAATAATGATCCACCGACAAAATTTTTAGAAGGTTGGTTATTTTTTAAACACTTCAAATTTTACTTTTTTTATATTTTATACATTTTGTCTATACATCCACACATCCAAGAGATTCCAATTTTTACATTTTAGTAAAAATTTTTCAGTAAATAGCAACGTCGTGGCTAGGGAACTCCGCTAGTGACCCACTCAATTTTATTGTAGAACTTTTCGGTATCAACATTGGACCATGCAAACTAAAAAGACCCTCTCTTGGATCAAGGAAGAGATTACTCGCTTCATTTCCGTATCGCTAATGATATATATAATAACTGGGGCATCTATTTCAAATGCATATCCCGTTTTTGCACAGCAAGGTTATGAAAATCCACGTGAAGCAACTGGCCGTATTGTATGTGCCAATTGTCATTTAGCTAATAAACCTGTAAGTATTGAGGTTCCACAGGCGATACTTCCTGATACTGTATTTGAAGCAGTTGTTCGAATTCCTTATGATATGCAACTAAAACAAGTTCTTGCTAATGGTAAAAAGGGAGCCTTGAATGTAGGGGCCGTCCTGATTTTACCCGAGGGGTTTGAATTAGCTCCTCCTGATCGTATTTCGCCAGAGATGAAAGAAAAAATAGGTAATCTATCTTTTCAGAGCTATCGCCCCACTAAAAAAAATATTCTTGTGATAGGTCCTGTTCCGGGTCAAAAATATAGTGAAATAACCTTTCCTATTCTTGCGCCGGATCCTGCCACTAAGAAAGATGTTCACTTCTTAAAATATCCCATATACGTAGGCGGGAACAGGGGAAGAGGTCAGATTTATCCCGACGGGAGCAAGAGTAACAATACGGTTTATAATGCTACAGCAACAGGTAGAGTAAGCAAAATAATACGAAAAGAAAAAGGGGGATACGAAATAACCATAACGGATGCGTCAGAGGCACGTCAAGTGGTTGATATTATACCTCCAGGACCAGAACTTCTTATTTCAGAAGGTGAATCCATCAAACTTGATCAACCATTAACGAGTAATCCTAATGTGGGCGGATTTGGTCAGGGGGATGCTGAAATAGTACTTCAAGACCCATTACGTGTCCAAGGCCTTTTGGTCTTCTTAGCATCCGTTATTTTGGCACAAATATTTTTGGTTCTTAAAAAGAAACAGTTTGAGAAGGTTCAATTGTCCGAAATGAATTTTTAGATCTTCGGATTTATCAATATCAAGTTCTTAAAAAGAAAAAAAAAAATTGTTTATCATACCAAAAGAGTTTTTGAAAAGCATTTTGCTTTTGTTTATATTCTTTTTTGATTTCTATCGGATTGGGGTAATTACTTGTACTGCATTTCTAGTTATAGTATGCATATTGCTTGATAAGAAGAATATTACTTGATAAGAAGACCTCCCCTCTTTATGTTTTTTTAATCCAAATTGGAGCAGTGCGATTATATCACTATATGACAGATTTAACTGTCATAAAATCTATCAATAGTTTTTTTTAATCTAATAGAATCAAATTTGACTAAATACCAAAAATAAGTAAGCGGAAAAACAAAGGCTAAATGAGGGAACAAAGTATTCTAGGAGATATTATTCTATTCATCTTGCCGTTCTTCGACACAAGAAAAAAATTTCCGCATCCCTTTCTTTTTCTTGTCTTGTGTTGAAATAATAATGATTCCCGATCTGATTCCTCAAAGATTCCGACTTAGTTGATAGTTTTTCCAGGATTACCATAACATTCTTTTTGGTTTTCTACGCGGATTGGATATAAATTGGATTGATTTTATTATGTATACATATAAGTGTAAAATTTAACTATTAAAATAAAGGAGTGGACAAACAAGCAAGTTTTTAGAGCAAATAGAACTTGTTCAATGAATTTCAAAATTCAATTTTGATGAAATGAAATATTCAAATAAATAGGACTGAAGTTCTATTAGTATAGAAAAAATAGAAAAAGTGTGTCACACAGGAAAAGGAAATTGAATAATTCCTTCTTTCTGTTAACTTTGAAAGTATCGCTAGATACTATCGAGGAACAAATGTTCTGAATCAATTAATGAAGTTACTTTTTCAAAAACACTGCCCAGAAAAAAAGTATAATGGAGTTTTTTGAAATATTTGAAATATTAGAAAAAGGGGGGGGATAATCCATTTTGTCATTTATACGAATATTGATACGAAAAATAAAGTATGATGATTATTTAAGAACTCGGCGGGACCCCCTCCAATCAGACAAAGAAAAAGAGGGTCCCGCCGAGTTCTTATGCCTTCATGTCTACAACTAAGTTTATCCCAGTACTACAGGGATGAGCCCAATCCGGAATATGAACCATAAAAGAAAA